GAGCTCCCTCTAATGGAAAAATAAAATTTGATGAGTATTTGGTTCATCCCACACGTACCCGTCATGGGCATCCTGCTTTTCTATGTTTTATAGACTTGTATGTAACTATTGAGAGTCGAGATATTATACATAATGTTAATATTCCAACAAAAAGTTTGATTTTAGTTAAAAATTATCAATATGTAGAATCGGAACAAGTGATTGCCGAGATTCGTGCCGGAACGTCCACTTTTCATTTTAAGGAGAGGGTTCTAAAACATATTTATTCTGAGTCAGAAGGAGAAATGCACTGGAGTACTGATGTGCATCATGCGCCCGAATATCCGTATAGTAATGTTCATCTAGTACCAAAAACAAGTCATTTATGGATATTAGCAGGAGGTCTATGCAGATCCAGTATAGTGTCTTTTTCACTCCACAAGGATCAAGATCAAATGAATTCTAATTCTTTTTCTGTCGAAGAAAGATATATCTTTGATTTGACTAATGATCAAGTAAGACATAAATTGTTGGATACTTTTGGTAAAAGTAAAAAGGATGGGCAAATCTTTGAGTATTCAAAACCTTATCGAATCATATCCAATGGTCATTGGGATCTCATAGATCCCTCTATTTGTCAAGAGAATTCCGATGATTCCTTGGCGAAAAAGCGAAGAAATAGATTCGTGATTCCCTTACAATATGATCAAGAACGAGAAAAGAAACTAATACCCTCTTTTTGTATTTCTATTAAAATACCTATAAATGGTATTTTACGTAAAAATAGTATTCTTGCTTATTTTGATGATCCGCGATACAGAAGAAGCAGTTCGGGAATTATTAAATATGGGATTGTCGAAGTAGATTCAATCGTAAAAAAAGAGGATTTGATTGAGTATCGAGGAGCAAAAGAATTTAGTCCGAAATACCAAATGCAAATGAGAGTAGATCTATTTTTTTTCATTCCCGAGGAAGTGCATATCTTCCCCGGATCTTCGCCCATAATGGTCCGAAACAATAGTATCGTTGGAGTAGATACACGACTTGTTTTAAATATAAATACAAGAAGCCGAGTAGGTGGATTAGTCCGAGTGGAGAGAAAAAAAAATAGTATTGAACTGAAAATTTTTTCTGGAGATATTCATTTTCCTGGAGAGGCGGATAAAATATCTAGGCACAGCGGCATTTTGATACCACTAGGAATGGAAAAAAAAAATTATAAGGGATCAAAAAAATTTAAAAATTGGATCTATGTTCAACGGATCACACCTATAAAAAAAAAGTATTTTGTTTTGGTTCGGCCCGTAGTCCCATATGAAATATCCGATGGGATAAATTTAGCAACACTTTTCCCTCAGGATCTCTTGCAAGAAAAGGATAATGTACAACTTCGAATTGTCAATTATATACTTTATGGAAATAGCAAGTCAATTCGAGGAATTTCTAACACAAGTATTCAATTAGTTCGGGCTTGCTTAGTATTGAATTGGGACCAAGAAAAAAGGGGTTTTATAAAAGAAGAGGTTCATGCTTCCTTTGTTGAAATAAGGGCAAATGATCTGCTTCGTGATTTCATCAGAATTGAGTTAGTAAAGTCCACTATTTCGTATATCGTAAAAAAGTATGATACGTCAGGTTCAGGATTGATTTACAATATTGGATTAGATCGTACCAATATAAATCCTTTTAATTCCAAGGCAAAGACTCAATCATTTCCCCAACATCAGGGAACTCTTGGTACGTTGTTGAATCGAAATAAGGAATGCCAATGTTTCCGAATTTTGTCATCATCCAATTGTTCTCGAATTGGCCCCTTCAATACTTCGAGATATAATAATGCCACAAAAGAATCGGATCCCATGAATCCAATTAGGGATTTGTTGGGTCCCTTAGGTACTATTGTATCTAAAATAGCGAATCCTTGTTTATCTTACTATTTAATAACTTATAATCAAATCTTTTTAAAGAACTATTTGTTACTTGAACTTGACAATTTTCAACAGACTTTCCAAGTACTTCAATTTCAATACTGTTTCCTAGATGAAAATAGTAGGATTTATAATCCTGATCCGTGTAGTAACATCATTTGGAATTTATTCCATTTTAATTGGTGTTTTCTCCATCACGATTATTGTGAAGAGGCATGGACAATAATTAGCCTTGGCCTCTTTCTTTGTGAAAATTTATGTCTATTGAAATACGGATCACGCATAAAAAAATCTGGTCAAATTTTCATTGTTCATGTTGACTCTTTAGTTATAAGATCAGCTAAGCCCTATTTGGTCACTCCGGGAGCAACTGTTCATGGCCATTATGGGGAAACCCTTTATGAAGGAGATACATTAATTACATTTATATATGAAAAATCGAGATCCGGCGATATCACGCAAGGTCTTCCAAAAGTGGAACAAATCTTAGAAGTTCGTTCAATTGATTCAATATCAATGAACCTCAAAGGGAGAGTTCAAGGTTGGGACGAACGTAGCCGAAGGCTTCTTGGGATACCCTGGGGATTCTTGATTGGAGCTGAACTAACCATAGCACAAAGTCGTATCTCTTTGGTTAATAAGATCCAAAAGGTTTATCGATCCCAGGGGGTACAGATCCATAATAGACATATAGAGATTATTGTACGTCAAGTAACATCAAAAGTGTTGGTTTCAGAAGATGGAATGTCTAATGTTTTTTCACCTGGGGAACTGATTGGATTGTTGCGAGCAGAGCGAGCAGGGCGTGTTTTGGACGAAGCGATCTGTTATCGGGCAATCTTATTGGGAATAACGAAGTCATCTCTGAATACTCAAAGTTTCATATCCGAAGCGAGTTTTCAAGAAACTGCTCGAGTTTTAGCAAAAGCTGCTCTACGAGGTCGTATTGATTGGTTGAAAGGGCTGAAAGAGAACGTTGTTCTGGGGGGGATTATACCGGTTGGTACTGGATTCAAAAAATTAGTACATCGTTCAAAGCAAGATAAAAACATTCATTTGAAAATAAGAAGGAAGAATCTATTCGAATTGGAGATGAGAGATATTTTGTTACACTATAGAGAATTTTGAGAATTTTTTTTTGTTCTTGCGTCCCGAACCATTTCCATGGGACATCAGACCAATCATTTACATGATACATGATTTAGTAATTCCTAACAAGAGGTTCATTCTTTTTACTTGAATTCTCTGGTCCGATTATGGATTTGGTAATCAACGAAAAATAAAGAATTAAAATAAATTCATGATTTTGGTCGTAGATCAATGGTCAATCCTGGTATAAGGTTCCGTCGGAACAATTATTTATTTCACAGGTTACTGAATCCCTAAAAAAAAAAGAGAAAGTGTGGCAAAATGGGAAGACAATATTGGAACATAAATTTGGAAGAGATGATGGAAGCAGGAGTTCATTTTGGTCATGGTACTAAGAAATGGAATCCTAGAATGGCTCCTTACATCTCTGCAAAGCGTAAAGGTATTCATATTACAAATCTTACTATAACTGCTCGTTTTTTATCAGAAGCCTGCGATTTAGTTTTTGATGCAGCAAGTATGGGAAAAAACTTCTTAATCGTTGGCACCAAAAATAAAGCAGCGGATTTAGTAGCATCAGCAGCAATAAGGGCTCGATGTCATTATGTTAATAAAAAATGGCTTGGTGGTATGTTAACGAATTGGTCTACTACAGAAACAAGACTTCAGAAGTTCAGGGACTTAAGAGCGGAACAAAAAATGGGGAAACTCGCCCGTTTCCCAAAAGGAGATGCAGCAATGTTGAAGAGAAAGTTATCCACCTTGCAAACATATCTGGGCGGGATCAAATATATGACGGGATTGCCCGATATTGTAATTATCGTTGATCAGCAAGAAGAATATACGGTTCTTCGAGAATGTGTCATTTTGGGCATTCCGACGATTTGTTTAATCGATACAAATTGTGACCCAGATCTTGCAGATATTTCTATTCCGGCCAACGATGATGCTATAGCATCGATTCGATTGATTCTTACCAAATTAGTATCCGCAATTTTGGAGGGCCGAAATAGTTATATAAAAAAAGGTTGATTATCTTATAATTTAATAGTTAAGAAAAAGAAGAAGAAGATTAGTTCCTTTTTGTTGAACTCCATGGATTTCTTTGATTGTTTATTATTTTGGTTTGCATTTTTGAACTATGTTTTGAATATTGAATAAAAAATGATTGGTATTTTTTTTTTATGTAATTTCTTGGTATCCTAAATATAATGTACGATTCCTATTCATGAATGAAGGTAGATGAATTGAGAAAGATATGGTTGAATCAAAATAATTCCTTTTTATAAGTTCGATTTCTATTATAGGGCAATATGAATGTTATACTATGTTCCATTAAAACACTCAAAGGGTTATACGATATGTCAGGTGTAGAAGTAGGCCAGCATTTATATTGGGAAATAGGAGGTTTACAAATTCATGCCCAAGTACTTATCACTTCTTGGGTTGTAATTGCTATTTTATTAGGTTCAGCCATCATAGCTGTTCGGAATCCACAAACCATTCCGACCGACGGGCAGAATTTCTTCGAATATGTCCTTGAATTTATTCGAGACTTGAGCAAAACTCAGATTGGAGAGGAGTATGGTCCTTGGGTTCCATTTATTGGAACGATGTTCCTATTTATTTTTGTTTCTAACTGGTCAGGTGCTCTTTTACCTTGGAAAATCATAAAGTTACCTCATGGGGAGTTAGCTGCGCCCACGAATGATATAAATACTACTGTTGCTTTAGCTTTACCCACGTCAGTGGCATATTTCTATGCGGGTCTTAGCAAAAAAGGATTGGGATATTTCGGTAAATACATTCAACCAACTCCAATACTTTTACCAATTAATATCCTAGAAGATTTTACAAAGCCTTTATCTCTTAGTTTTCGACTTTTCGGGAATATATTGGCTGATGAATTAGTAGTTGTTGTTCTTGTTTCTTTAGTGCCTTCAGTAGTTCCTATACCTGTCATGTTTCTTGGATTATTTACAAGTGGTATTCAAGCTCTTATTTTTGCAACTTTGGCTGCGGCTTATATAGGTGAATCCATGGAGGGTCATCATTGACTAACTTTCGAAATAGTTTTTTAAGCTTATCCCAATTAAAGCAATGCGGGGTTCAATATAATCCACAGGGCTGGAGAAGAAAATTAAAATAGCTAATATATGTATTGTATATATGAAGAAAGATAGATGATATTGCAGAGTTTTTAAGAAAAAGAAGGATTGGGGGGGGTCCTACTAGATATATGTACAGAATACGATTTAATATTAATAGAATAATAAAGTGCAGGTGGTTTACGTTATGGAAAAAAAGTATATGTTATTTACTAGTTAGATAGGAATTATCCCTATCTCTTTTTTTTCTAGCCCACTTCATTTATAATTTATATAGATTCAAATATCAGTCCTTTTTCTATTTTTCTGTGATTGTTAATTGAATGAAAGAATATAAGAGTTTCTAAACAAGAAAACACAATGGCTAAAACCGTATGTATCTATTTACATAAAACTCCATCATGGGTAGAAAGAAAACGATATATGGAAGTAGTTCTTAAAATTAAGTAATATTCTTTTGGAGTTTTTAGCTACTTCGACCCGATAGATTTTAGTGATAAGTATCAATAAAAAAAAAAAAGAAAAAAAAAAGAAGTAAGTAAAATAAGTTTTAGTAAAGTAAAAAGGTAGTATAGTAAAGTAAATAGTAAAAGTAGAAAAAGAAGTGGATAAAGATTAAGTAGTAATTCATTGGTTGGTTGTATCATTAACCATTTCTTTTTTTTTCGAGGAAATTACCATGAATCCACTTATTTCTGCTGCTTCCGTTATTGCTGCTGGATTGGCTGTGGGGCTTGCTTCTATTGGACCTGGGGTTGGTCAAGGTACTGCTGCGGGCCAAGCTGTAGAAGGTATTGCGAGACAACCAGAAGCAGAGGGTAAAATACGAGGTACTTTATTGCTTAGTCTGGCTTTTATGGAAGCTTTAACAATTTATGGACTGGTCGTGGCATTAGCTCTTTTATTTGCAAATCCTTTTGTTTAATTTTATCGTAGAATAAAAATGTAAAAAAAGGGGGGAGGCGAGCGGAGTGATACAAAAATAACTCTGTTCTTTGTTAGTCCTATCTATAAGAGGAGAGCATATGAAAAATATAACCGATTCCTTTGTTTCCGTGGGACACTGGCCATCCGCTGGGAGTTTCGAGTTTAATACCGATATTTTAGCAACAAATCCAATAAATCTAAGCGTCGTGCTGGGTGTATTGATTTTTTTTGGAAAGGGAGTGTGTGCGAGTTGTGTATTTCAAGAATAGGTTGGATTTCGCCGGCTGCACTTTCTTTATATTTATGTATTCTTTTTTTTTCTTTTTTTTTTTTTTAATAGGAAAAAGGGTGCACAATCTCGACGAATTACTTCGTAATTGGATTTTATTCAGAAATCATATCTAAGAACCATAGCATTTCGTGACTAATTGGTAAATAAACTTTGATTCTCTATCAACCAATAATGTTGAGGTCTTTTACATGGTTAAAGATAAATTGTTTGAAGTCCAGGCACAGCATACCACGGTACTCTTTCTACCGCTACATTAGTACCGAAATACCGAAAAAAAAAAATAAATAAAATAAATAATTGGGAATTTATCTGATGTATAACACTCATATGGATAATTTTATTTGAACCATTTACAGGTACAGGAAAGATGGGTATCTTCCCCCACCCCTTTTTTTATCCACTGCCAAATCGACGACCTATGTATTGTATAAAAAAGATAAATTCTTTTAATTTTTTGGATGAAAAAAGAGTTTGTGAATAAAGAACAAATAAAGAAACAACTTTGCTGACAATTTTTTATTTTTTGTCTGGTCTTAAGAGTCCTACTATCCTAATATTCTGATGTTGGATCAGTTTCGATATCCTTGAATACGAACAGAAAAGAGAGGATAGGCTCAAGAGAGGATAGGTTCATTCCATTCAAAGATATGGGAATGTCCATCAAAAGAAAGAAACAATTGAGCGTGAGAGCCAAATGAATCAAAAGATTCATGTTTGGTTCGGGAAGAGATATGAGAGTTGTGAAATGAATGTAAAGATAATCTACTTTCATTAAATGATTTATTAGATAAGCGAAAACAGAGGATCTTGAGTACTATTCGAAATTCAGAAGAATTATGTAGAGGGGCCGCTGAACAGCTCGAAAGAGCGCGGGCTCGATTACGTAAAGTGGAAATGGAAGCAGATGAGTATCGACTGAATGGATACTCTGAGATAGAAAGAGAGAAAATAAATTTGATTAATGCTACTTGCGATAGTTTGGAACAATTAGAAAATTTAAAAAATGAAACCCTTTTTTTTGAACAACAAGGAGCGGTTAATCAGGTACGACAGCAAGTTTTTCAACAAGCTTTACAAAGAGCTCTAGGAACTCTGAATAGTTGTTTGAATAGCGAATTACATTTTCGTACCATCAGTGCTAATATTGGTATCCTCGAGTCCGTGGAAGAAATAACTG